ACTATTTTCAATTGAATTTATTCTTTGATCCTTTGAATTACTTTTTTCTTATTCGTTTTCCAAATGGAACCTTAGGTAAGTACTTTAGAAACATATATGTATAAAAAGAACATTTTTTTTTTTAGCCCTCCCATGTCTACTCTAACTAGTTATTTCGGTTTTTTACTAGCGGCTTTAACTATAACCTCGGCTTTATTTATAGGTCTAAACAAGATACGACTTATTTGAAATTAATTGAATAAACAACTCAAGAAATCTTTCTCTACTCTAGGATTCCGTCTATTTTAGAGTTCTTTACTCCGACAATTGATAATTTTTGGTTATTGAGATTCGCGGGGAATTCAGATTCATATTTAGGGATAGATATTACCTTTCTTTTTTTTTTTTTTCAAACGAATTGAAATGATTGAAGTTTTTCTATTTGGAATCGTCTTAGGTCTAATTCCTATTACTTTGGCTGGATTATTTGTGACCGCATATTTACAATACAGACGCGGCGATCAGTTGGATCTTTGATTAATTAACAAATAAATCTTTTTTTTATTGACCTCTTCCTTTCTCAAATCAAGAGGAGGTCCATTTTCGATTCGATTACTGTTCAGTTAGTTTAGTCTAATTCTTTTCTATAATTCAACTTGACTTAACAACAATGGAATCACGCTCTGTAGGATTTGAACCTACGACATCGGGTTTTGGAGACCCACGTTCTACCGAACTGAACTAAGAGCGCTTTCTTAGCGCATAAGAAAGATTGGAAAGAATGTTTTTTTATAACTTAAAACTATATCTACATTCTGTATGTGTAGATTATCTACCATATAGAGTATCATAAAAAAGAGAGATTACGTATCTTCGATTTTAATCAAAATTTCAATTAATTCCTCCTTACTTCTCAGAATAAAAGTAATTAGGTAGGGATGACAGGATTTGAACCCGTGACATTTTGTACCCAAAACAAACGCGCTACCAAGCTGCGCTACATCCCTTTCAATTCGTTTTTCTAGTCTAATTGTAAAGAATCCTTGCCTTGTTTTCCACATTCTTTTTTTTTTTTTTCATATTATTAAAAAGAAAATACAGAATTTTTTTTGCTCGGCTATTTCTTCTTCTTTTCGGTCTCTTCTCATACTAAGGTATAATAGAAAGGATTTGTATATTTATCTATATGAAAACCTGTCTGTCGTAAACTACAAAAAATATGTTGTAGGAATGCTCAGTTCGGTAGATAAGGAACATGCTATTCTTTTTCTTAAAAAAATCTCTTAAAATTCTATTATTATTGTAAATTTTCATTTGACTTAGCTTAGGCATTTTGTGTACAAAGACAAGTATTCTTTAACTATCATATATCCATCGGATCATAGATCGGATATGTATTACTTTATTTTTCAATTAAAAAAATTAAAAAGGAGGATTTTCAATGCGAGATTTTAAAACATACCTTTCCGTGGCACCGGTCCTAAGTACTTTATGGTTTGGGTCTTTAGCTGGTATATTAATAGAAATCAATCGTTTTTTTCCGGATGCGTTGACATTCCCCTTTTTTTCATTTTAGTTACTAGTTATTGATACAGGAAAGGTTTAGCGAAGATTCGAGATAGAATCAACTACCCGTGAATCCCTACCTTTTTTATTCTAAAATAAAAAGAGGATTAGTTTAGTAAAGAAGAAAAGTGGATTCAATCTTCCCAAAACTTAGGTTCAGGTTAAGTTAAGAGTTTTCTACACGATATTTAAATGAAATATTGTGATTAGAGCGATATCTAGTTCGAAACCCTTTTGAATTTGATTACGCGGTGGTTCTTTACTTAACCATTATTACTCTATTGATTTCCACAAAATATTTTGAATTGCGAATTGTATTTCTAGTTAGCAACTTCTATTTTAGCAACTTTTCTATTTTTCTTGAAGCAAGGAAAAAATAGAAAAGTTGCTTGAATTAAATACCAAAAGGGGGTTCATGGCTAAGGGTAAAGAGGTCCGAGTAAAGGTTATTTTGGAATGTACTGGTTGTGTTCAAAAGAGTGTTAATAAAGGATCAAGGGGCGTTTCCAGATATATTACCCAAAAAAATCGCCACAATACGCCTAGTCGGTTGGAATTGCGAAAATTCTGTCCCTATTGTTTCAAACATACAATTCATGGAGAGATAAAGAAATAGATCAAACTGAACGTCTGTTTATTATCTTTTCAAGTAAGGAGACAAAATAATTTTTATTTTCTTTCATTAGATAATAGATTATTTACTCTTTTTTTTACTAGAAAATGTATTTCCATATTCAATATTTCATAATTATTATATATAATATATAAAATAGAAATAAACAAAGAAAATCCTATTTTGTCTGGACCTAAAAAATATTCGAATTAAGAAATAGGATTTTTGGTATAAGTAATAAACTAAACAAACTATGGATAAATCCAAGCGACCCCTTATTAAATCCAAGCGATCTTTTCGTAGGCGTTTGCCCCCGATTCAATCGGGGGATCGAATTGATTATAGAAACATGAGTCTAATTAGTCGATTTATTAGTGAACAAGGAAAAATTTTATCTAGGCGAGTGAATAGATTGACCTTGAAACAACAACGATTAATTACTAGTGCTATAAAACAAGCTCGTATTTTATCTTTGTTACCTTTTCTTAATAATGAGAAACAGTTTGAAAGAACCGAGTCGACTACTAGAACTGCTAGTTTTCGAACCAAAAATAAATAAAAAATGGACTTATTCCTTATTTAATTGGTAATGAAATTGAATCAAAATTGGAATCTGAACTCAAGTACGGATTTGGGGTTTTATTCTAAAAAATAGGATAATCTAGAAAAATCGAAATTTGATTGTCACGTCGTAAGATAATATAAAAATTGGGAATTTTTTTGAATGGATTTGTTGATTTTTATTTATTTATCGTACTTTATCAGACTCATTACTACTTTAATACTCCCGGAGAATAAACTCCGGGGAACTTCATTTAAATCATTTCGAGGTATTTTTTGCAATTTTCTTTTTTTATGATCTCATTGTAAATAATAGAAATACAATTTGGATTGAATATAGCTATTTGTGCCAGTATTTTACGATTAAGAAGCAACTGCCTGTTGTACAGATCACGTATAAATCTACTATAATTATAGTATACCCCCTTTTGGCGAATTGCTGCATTTATACGAGTGATCCACAAACGGCGAAAAACTCTCTTTTGCCTATCTCTATCCCGATGAGACGAAACCAAAGCTCTTATTTTCTGTTGAGCAATAGTTCGAGTAAGTCTTGAATGAGCCCCTCGAAAGCTTGATCCAAAAAGACGAATTTTGTTTCTGCGTCTTCGAGCTATATATCCTCGTTTAACTCTAGTCATTGAATAAATGTAACTTTGATGAATAACTTATCAATTTTCTTTCTTTAAGTTATTCTTTTTTTCTCCTGGTCTATTAATAACAAAACGGGTTTTTCCAATGTATAAAATAAAAATTCCAATGGCTTTTGCTACTATAACCTTCCCAACCACTATTTTTTTCTTTTTTTTTTTTTTGACATTTCGCCTTAAAACAAGACAAAAAAAGAAAAAATTGTATTAATGTATCAAACAAAAGTAACTAAAAATGCAAATTCAAGTTAAATATAGTAGATGATTAAAGAAATAGTGGGTTCCTTCGTTTCTATGGTTACTTTTTAAACGGTGAGGTCCTTTCTATACACCGGAGCCCTTTTATTTCCAGAATCTTATTAATAACTTGTACAGTTCAAACATTTTGACTCTACCCATGAATTATCCAGTAATAGGTCTTTCACAACAAGATCCACCTATACAGTAACGGTATTTAATTTTGAAAGTTAGCTGGATAGCTGACCCTGTTAGTCCGTTCTTGTAAAAATGGGAGCAGACATTTTTTGCTCTTAAAAAAGGATTCCCCGCTAAATGGATAACGTTCGTTACCAATGGGAAATTTTTATTTTCGTATCTTAAATCTGATTTAGACTGACAGAAACCATAAATTTCATACCCAATAGATGAATAGATCTTTTTCATTTTAGATAGTGAAAGGAGTTTTAGACTATTCACCAGTACTGATCATTGATACTGGAAAAATTCTTTCTTTTGCTTTTGTTCCAGCTCATAATCTGAACGAGTCACACATACACCCTAGTACATGTTCCTCGGCGCTGAGGGCATCCCCGAAGCGCGGGGGATTTCGTTACATTTCTGATTGGCTGTCTTGTGTTTCTAATAAGTTGTTTAATAGTTGGCATGCTAAATCGTATACATAAAGGGCTGGTTTAGATCAATCCTAACCGAAAGTATTTCTAGTTAATAGAATATTAAACCCAGAATGGTAAACCTAGTAACAAGATAAAATTTAAAATGTTTCGCTTTTTTTATTCATTTTATTCGACCGCGACAAGATCAATAATTCCATGGGCTTGGGCTTCTGTTGCTGACATAAAAACATCCCTTTCCATATCTTCGGATATAATCCATAAGGGTTTTCCCGTTCTTTGTCCATAAACCCTTGTGAGGGTTTCGCGCAATTTCAAAAGTTCTTCCGCTTCCAGGAGAAATTCTCCCGTTTGGGCCTCATAAAAAGAGCTCGCGGGTTGATGAATCATTACCCTGATGATAGACCATAAAAAGAGTTCTTTTCTTCTATATCGCACAACACAACGAGGCGAAGAGAAAAAGTACAGAATAACACGAAAAATATAGAATTGAACAACCGTACGTGCATCTTTTTCATATTGCATACGGCTCTCCAATGGAATTTACTTTTTTTTTTATTTTCTGTTGAAAAAGGAGAAAATATAGAATCAATCAGATCTAGATCAGTAAATTTGCCAATTACCACCCTTCTTTTCATAGGAGTTCAAAAATACTATGATGGCTCCGTTGCTTGATATTTATTTCGTTTGTAGTTCAGCAATCCCAAAGTTTCTTTTTGAGCCGAAAAATAAGGAAGAAATTGTTTGTACTCTTTCAAACATACATAAATAGAGTTTTTTTCATAAAAAAAGTTTGTGACGCTACAACGGACTCCTGATAAAAAATAAAAAATCAGGAATACTATTCATCTCATACTACTCTTTCGATACCTAATCGAATGTTTTGAAAATAAAATCTAAAAATTTCTCATATCGAATTCAAAGTGCCATGCTATTATTACTTAATCTATTTCATACAGTGAAGGCATAGTCTTTTTTCTCAAATACAAAACTCATTGGCGCCAAGCGTGAGGGAATGCTAAACGTTTGGTAATTTCTCCTCCGACCAGGATAAAGGATCCCATTGAAGCAGCTAACCCCATGCATATTGTATGTACATCTGGTCGGACAAATTGCATAGTATCATAAATAGCTACCCCGGGTATTACCCACCCGCCAGGAGAATTTATAAACAAATACAAATCTTTGGTATCATCCTCGATACTGAGATATACCATAAGACCAATAAGTTGATTCGAGATCTCGCTATCAACTTCTTGACCTAAAAAAAGTAATCTTTCTCGATAAAGTCGGTTGATTAGGGTAAAATTGTATCCCTTAGAAACCGTACAGGCACCTTTTGATGCACACGGTTCAAACAAAATTTGAAAAAAATCAATGTGTAGATTCTATATCCTTTTTGATTTTTCATCGAGGTTTTGTTTTGCCAACTTATAATGAATAATCAAGGGGTTCCTTTTCTATTTTGCAAGAAAGATTGCTTTTTGCTCCTTTCCCGAAATTACCTAATTGCCGGTATAATAATAGAAAAATATTTTTATAATTAAAATACGATTTACTAAAATTATCGAACTTCCTTTTCATTGATGTATCATATCATCGAGATCGAATTGAAACCACGATGTCATTTTCTTGTTCTTGAATGGGTCTCTTTCATTTTTTTAGGTTTCTGCTCTACTCCGGGTAAAGATCTGTCCGATTTTGATTTGCACATATAGGGCAAATGTTTCCAATACCACTTCTTTGTTTTTTTTATTTCATATCTTTTCTTTCATCAATTTCAATATTCAATATATTATATTCATTACTTTATTAGATTGCTTGAGATCACTTTTTTTCGATTTTCAATTTAAAATTGAAACGATTAAGAGTTAAAGTAAATAAACTATATAGCAGTAATTTTCAATATATTTCCAATTGGGATTGGGTTTTTCTAAACGGAGCCTGGATACTTGATTTTATTGGTCCAACCGAGCCAACCATAAATTTTATTAATTGATAATATTAATTTGAATCCTCCGAAAACTAAAAATAGATCTAATTCCATTTCACGCTTCAAATTTTGGATGATTCAATCAACCTTTCTTGGGTGAAAGGGAGGATATCTCAATCGGGAGAGAGAACGGGGAAATCCCATATGACCCAAGATATCTGGCAAGCCGCACTATACGTCAACCCAAGCTGCATCTTCTTCTCCAGGACTTCGAAAGGGCACTTTTGGGACACCAATAGGCATTAAATGAAAGAAAAAAATTAAGTACTCTATTTCACTTTAATGTGGAAACGTAATAATTAGGGTTATTGTCTTTATAATATCAATCTTTATTCGATTTTCTGCATAGCCTAGAAAGGTTTAGTTTAAGAAGACGGAATAAATAAAGGAAAATTCTTACCAATATAGCCTTGCACTACTAAAGAAGTATGAAAGCATTTACTCATCAACGATGGTATCAATTCCCCATTGCGTATTGCTACTTATCGGGTATAGAATAGATTTGTTTCTCTTTGTTCCGACAAACTTAATTGTTCCATTATTACAAACAGAATAGAACAAACATTAACCCTTGTTCCGAGAGAATCTATTGAACAAAAAAAAGGGATCCATTGCATAGTCATAGTCTTTTCCAATGCAATAAAGTTACATAGTTTCATTTTTGATAAAGGGGTATTTCTATGGGTTTGCCTTGGTATCGTGTTCATACCGTCGTATTGAATGATCCCGGCCGGTTGATTTCTGTTCATATCATGCATACAGCTCTGGTTGCTGGTTGGGCCGGTTCGATGGCTCTATATGAATTAGCAGTTTTTGATCCCTCTGACCCCGTTCTTGATCCAATGTGGAGACAGGGTATGTTCGTTATACCTTTCATGACTCGTTTAGGAATAACCAATTCGTGGGGCGGTTGGAGTATTACAGGAGGGACTATAACGGACCCTGGTATTTGGAGTTACGAAGGTGTGGCTGGAGCGCATATTATGTTTTCTGGCTTATGCTTTTTAGCAGCTATTTGGCATTGGGTGTATTGGGATCTAGAAATATTTTCTGATGAACGTACAGGAAAACCTTCTTTGGATTTGCCTAAGATTTTTGGAATTCATTTATTTCTTTCTGGGGTCGCTTGTTTTGGTTTTGGTGCGTTTCATGTAACAGGCTTGTACGGGCCCGGAATATGGGTATCCGATCCTTATGGACTAACAGGAAAAGTACAACCTGTAAGTCCCGCGTGGGGCGTAGAAGGTTTTGACCCTTTTGTTCCAGGAGGAATAGCCTCTCATCATATTGCAGCAGGCACATTAGGTATATTAGCCGGTCTGTTCCATCTTAGCGTCCGTCCGCCTCAACGCCTATACAAAGGATTACGTATGGGCAATATTGAAACCGTTCTTTCTAGTAGTATCGCTGCTGTCTTTTTTGCAGCTTTTGTTGTTGCAGGAACTATGTGGTATGGTTCAGCAACTACCCCGATCGAATTATTTGGGCCCACTCGTTATCAATGGGATCAGGGATACTTTCAGCAAGAAATATACCGACGGGTAAGTGCTGGGCTAGCCGAAAATCAAAGTTTATCAGAAACTTGGTCGAAAATTCCCGAGAAATTGGCTTTTTATGATTATATTGGCAATAATCCGGCGAAAGGAGGATTATTTAGAGCGGGCTCAATGGATAACGGTGATGGAATAGCGGTTGGATGGTTAGGACACCCCGTTTTTCGAGATAAAGACGGACGCGAACTTTTTGTACGACGTATGCCTACTTTTTTTGAAACCTTTCCGGTCGTTTTAATAGACGGGGACGGAATTGTTAGAGCTGATGTTCCTTTTAGAAGAGCAGAATCTAAGTATAGCGTTGAACAAGTAGGTGTAACTGTTGAATTTTACGGCGGCGAACTAAACGGAGTCAGTTATAGCGATCCTGCTACTGTGAAAAAATATGCTAGACGTGCTCAATTGGGTGAAATTTTCGAATTAGACCGTGCTACTTTGAAATCAGATGGTGTTTTTCGCAGTAGTCCAAGAGGTTGGTTTACTTTTGGCCATGCTTCCTTTGCCCTACTCTTTTTCTTCGGACACATTTGGCACGGGTCTAGAACCTTATTCAGAGATGTTTTTGCTGGGATTGACCCCGATTTGGATGTTCAAGTAGAATTTGGCGCATTCCAAAAAATTGGAGATCCAACTACAAGAAGACAAGGAGTTTAATACAACATTGCTTTATGCTTTTTTGGTTCTATTTTTTTGATTTGACAGAGGATACTAGAGCAATCTTGATTTGAATCACCACCCTTTTGTTATCATTATTGGGAAAATAATCTCAAGTAAACAGGTATGGAAGCTATAATTGTAAACCACAATCGAATCTATGGAAGCATTGGTTTATACATTTCTATTAGTCTCTACTCTAGGGATAATTTTTTTCGCTATCTTTTTTCGGGAACCTCCTAAAATTTCAACTAAAAAATGAAATGATGAAAAATCATTTCAATTGAAGTAATGAGCCTTCCAATATTGGAAGGCTCATTACTTCGACTAATCTCCGTGTTCCTCGAAAGGATCTCTTAGTTGTTGAGAGGGTTGCCCAAAAGCGGTATATAAGGCATACCCAGTAAAACTTACCAGTAAACCAGATATAAAGATGGCGACTAGGGTTGCTGTTTCCATTATTAGATAATTTTAAGACCACAATGGATCTATGATAAAATCATGTATTTACAACGGAATGGTATACAAAGTCAACAGATCTCAATCAATATAATCGGATTTATGGCTACACAAACCGTTGAGAGTAGTTCTAGAGCTCGTCCAAAACCTACTACCGTAGGGGTTTTATTGAAACCCTTGAATTCGGAATATGGTAAAGTAGCTCCTGGTTGGGGAACTACTCCTTTGATGGGAGTTGCGATGGCTTTATTTGCAGTATTCCTATCTATTATTTTGGAAATTTATAATTCTTCCGTTTTACTGGATGGAATTTCAATGAATTAAATCCACAAAACGAATAAAATGAAAGCCAAAAGAACCGGGAAGTTCTAGTCTTTCAATACACAATACAAACAATACATAATACAATAGGACTCCGATTTTTATCCCCTTTTGGTAGTTCGATCGCGGAATTTCTTTCTGTATTTCCGTAATATGAGTGTGTGACTTGTTAGAATGGATCCTATTGATAATACAGAAAATGAGTCTGTCATCTTATCCTGATAGAGATGGTTATACCTCGTTGGATATTTTTTTTGATATCTGAAACACGGAATAGCTAAAATAGATCAAACAATATTTGAACTATGATTCATTTATTTTTAATATTCAGACCTCGAGATCGGATTCAGAAAAATTATCTTTTCAAAGAAAGAAAAAGAATTAGAAGGTATAAATCGAAATATTTTTTTCGTTAAAACTCCTTTTGATGCCTTTTTTGTTTAACCAACAGACAAATTTTTTTGTATTATTAGTAATAATAAAATAATACCTATCCTATTGATTTAATAAGTGATGATCCAATGGTTCTTACTCAAGGAATCTTTGTGCTTAGCTTTAGGGTTTTATTGAATCATCGTGGTTCTAGGATGAATCTGGGGTTCAATCGATTCATAGGGTCTTAACAAGAGAAATTCCTATCAATGATAAAAAACAAAAAAGTCGCATTATATACAAATTACAAATAAAAAAAAAATGAAAGAAAAAAGGAAAAGAGAATATTCAAGAGGCCTGTCGTAACAATCAATAGAAAGACGAATGAGCCGACTTGATATTTTGGCATTATTATGAACACAAAAAAGAACTTTTGGCTTTTTATTCCTTCCTATCTTCCGAAAAAAGAAAATAGGGGATTAAGAAGTTTGCAACTTTCTATTATATATCTCTTTAAATCAGTATTTAGGTGTGTCTGCTTGAGCTGTACGAGATGAAAGTCTCATATACAGTTCTTAGGGGGGGTTTAACCGTTTACCTATCTCAATAAAGTTTATGATTGGTTCGAAGAACGTCTCGAGATTCAGGCGATTGCGGATGATATAACTAGTAAATATGTTCCTCCTCATGTAAACATTTTTTATTGTCTAGGAGGAATTACCCTTACTTGTTTTTTAGTACAAGTAGCTACCGGGTTTGCGATGACTTTTTACTATCGTCCAACCGTTACTGAGGCTTTTGCTTCTGTTCAATATATAATGACTGAAGCCAACTTTGGTTGGTTAATACGATCCGTTCATCGGTGGTCGGCAAGTATGATGGTTCTAATGATGATCCTACATGTCTTTCGTGTGTATCTCACCGGCGGTTTTAAAAAACCCCGCGAATTGACTTGGGTTACGGGTGTGGTTCTGGCTGTATTAACCGCCTCTTTTGGCGTAACTGGTTATTCCTTACCTCGGGACCAAATTGGTTATTGGGCAGTCAAAATTGTAACCGGCGTACCGGATGCTATTCCTGTAATAGGATCACCCTTGGTAGAGTTATTACGTGGAAGTGCTAGTGTGGGGCAATCCACCTTGACTCGATTTTATAGTTTACACACTTTTGTATTGCCTCTTCTTACTTCCGTATTTATGTTAATGCACTTTCTAATGATACGTAAACAAGGTATTTCTGGGCCCTTATAGAATAGGAAAAGTATATTCTAGATATTTGTAAACAATCATTTATCGCTTGAGGGAAGAACAATAGTATTTCATTGCTACATGGATGGATTATTGAAAATAATAATCTATGTATTTGGACATTTTCCTTCAACTTCATAATTTTGTATTTAGTGCAATTTTGTGTTTAGTTATTGAACATAACTAGTTGAAGGTAATTCTACGAAATGAAAATGGATTATGGGAGTGTGTGACTTGAACTATTGATTAGGCCGTGCAGGTATATGTCCCTTTCTGTCACATTAAAATTCATACTCAAATGTGTCTTTTGCCCAACCGCCGTATTAAGTAAGTCCTAGAAAAAGGATAGGTTGGTTCGTTTCAAGAGAATCTATTCTATGATCAACCCTGAATCGTGTGATGAATGAACGGGCTCCGTAAGATCCAGTCGAATGTGTGATTTTGCATGATAGAATCTAAATTATATCATTATTTTTTGATTATTATTTTATTAATAGTTTGAATAGTATTGAAATGCATTCATTTCCTTTGCATTGACCTGATCTATGATACTATCGGAGTGAAACCAGGGATCTAAAGAACAATAGAGACTAGGCTATATTAGTAACAAGTAAACCCTTTATTTGTAATATAAATAATTTTCTATTTTATAGAAAGTCAAAATCTCCAAAATACTTGGAGATAAACACCAATCATAAGGTATGAGACGACCCAAAAAGCATTTGAGCATGATCAACTTTGTAAGCCTACTTGGGTGTTGAGCATTTATTTGTAAGAGCAGACTTTCTTTCCATGTATAATTACAACTTCGGAAAGTAGGATTTAAGAAAGAGGTTTTTACAGGGAACCTTTTCAATGGATAAGATCCATATTCTGTATCCATTTGGTTCTTTTGATTCTTGCTCGAGCCGGATGATGAAAAATTCTCATGTCCGGTTCTTTCGGGGGATGAATCGAATTTGTAAGAAAAGAATTCACCTATCCTAATAACAAAAAAACCTGACTTGAATGATCCTGTGTTAAGGGCTAAATTAGCGAAAGGTATGGGGCATAATTATTACGGGGAGCCCGCATGGCCTAATGATCTTTTATATATTTTTCCTGTAGTAATTTTAGGTACTATTGCGTGTAACGTAGGCTTGGCAGTTTTAGAACCTTCAATGATTGGTGAGCCGGCGGATCCGTTTGCAACTCCTTTGGAAATATTACCTGAATGGTATTTTTTTCCTGTATTTCAAATACTTCGTACAGTACCTAATAAGTTATTAGGCGTTCTTTTAATGGTTTCAGTACCCGCGGGATTATTAACCGTTCCTTTTTTAGAAAATGTTAATAAATTCCAAAATCCATTTCGGCGTCCAGTAGCTACAACTGTCTTTTTGGTTGGTACCGTAGTAGCCCTTTGGTTAGGTATTGGAGCAACATTACCTATTGATAAATCCCTAACTTTAGGTCTTTTTTAAATTTGAATTGATTCAATTATGAAATAATACGACGTGTGTATCTAGGGAATAGTCGCTTCGAAGTGAATTTTCCCTAGATACATCTATTCAATTCATTTTTTTTTTCATATTTTTTTTTAATCAATTACGAAATGCTTTTCTAGAGTGCCAAATATTTGTTTTACGTCTTCTATGCGAAAATGCTCCATTTTAATAAGATCTTCTTGGCTGTTATTCAATAGGTCCGATAATGTGTGTATATTGGATTTTTTGAGGCAATTATAGATCCTAGGTGGCAATTCTAATTGGTCAATAAAAGTCAATTTCAATGCCATTTTTTTGTTGTTTTTCCTTATTTCAATCAATCTATTATGAAAGGTAAAAAGGGGGAAAGAAATTTTGGGCTGATTGTCCTCGAAATCGAAGTTTTCTTCTTCTGCATGTAGAAAAGGAATCAATAAATCAATTAAGTTCCGGGAGGCTTCATAAAGTGCTTCTTTCGGAGTTAAACTGCCATTTGTCCATATTTCGAGAAAAAGTATCTCTTGTTGTTCATTCCCATTTCCATAAGAATGAATACTATGATTCACGTTTCGAATAGGCATGAATAGAGCATCTATCGGATAACTTCCGTCTTGAAAGTTATTTGGCGCTTTTATATGATATCCGCGATTTCTCTCAAGTTGTAATCCAATACACAAGTCAATTGGTTCTGTCAAGCTAGCTATATGCTGCGTATTATCAACTATTTCTACATAAGGCGGCAAGATGATGTCTTGTGCAGTTACATATCTGGGGCCTTTAACGCAAATAGACGCCTCGCAAGTTCCATATAGATTACTTCTCAATACAATTTCTTTCAAATTCATGAAAATTTCATGTATTGATTCTTGAATACCTAATATGGTAGAGTATTCGTGTGGTATTTTTTCAGATTTTGCACGTGTGATACATGTTCCTTCTATTTCTCCAAGCAACGCTCTTCGCATCGCAATGCCTATTGTATCAGCTTGACCTTTCATAAGTGGAGAGAGAATAAAGCGCCCATAATAAAGACATTTACTATCTGTTCTTGATTCAACACACTTCCACTGAAGTGTCCGAGTAGATACTCTTATTTTCTCTCGAACCATAGTAATATTTTACAAAATTGATCATATTTTTGAATCATTTATTTCTCTTGAAATATCTTCAATTCTGATTTCTACACACGTCTTTTTTTAGGAGGTCTACAGCCATTATGGGGCATAGGGGTTACGTCTCGTACGAAACTTAACAGTATACCGCTTCTACGAATAGCCCGTAATGCTGCATCTCTTCCGAGACCAGGACCCTTTATCATGACTTCGGCTCGTTGCATACCTTGTTCCAACACCGTACGAATAGCATTTCCTACTGCAGTTTGAGCCGCGAATGGTGTCCCTCTTTTTGTACCCCTGAATCCACAAGTACCGGAAGAAGACCAAGAAACTACCCGACCTCGTACATCTGTAACAGTCACAATGGTATTATTGAAACTTGCTTGAACATGAATAATTCCCTTTGGTATTTTACGTGCACTTTTACGCGAATTAATACGCCCATTTCTACGTGAACCAATTTTTGGTATAGGTTTTGCCATATTTTTTCATCTCATAAAAATAAGTCAACGATATATGGATATATCCATTTCATGTCAAAACAAATCTTTCCGTTTTTTTATATCAATCACAATTCTTTCTAGATAGTTTCTTTTAGTTTTTAGTATATTATCCTTGTCGTTGTTTGTGTTTTGGGTTAGAACAAATTACTATAATTCGTCCCCGTCTGCGGATCAGTCGGCATTTTTCACAAATTTGACGAACAGAAGCCCTTATTTTCATATTTTTTATTCCTTTGTTTTTATTTTGAATCTTATTTTTGGAAGAAAATAGGTTTTTAAATATTTTGAATCTCGAATTCTATTCTTATAGAAAGGAGTGTTGACGTTGAAAAACAGCTTAATCGTTCGAATCCTTGTTGCGGAGTCTATAAATTATACGACCTCTAGTTGAATCATAACGGCTTATTTCAATCTTAACTCTATCTCCCGGTAGGATTCGTATAGAACTCCGTCGTATCCTTCCTGAAACATAACCGAGAATAAGATCTTCATTATCTAAACGAACCCAGAACATACCATTAGGGAGTGATTCGGTAATCAAACCTTCATGAATCCATTTTTGTTCCTTCATTTCAGACAAAACCCCTTAAAGTATCAACTAATAGAGGAATGATATTAGACAAGCTGTCTTTTCTCTTTTTTTGTTCACAAATAGAAAATTTTGGATCCAATTCAAATTCAGATAGTATAAGGATTACCATATATAACATAAAATTTCTCCACCAATTCGTTCTAGTCGAGCCTCGCGATCCGTCATTATACCTCTAGAGGTAGAAAGAATTGCAATCCCAATTCCACCTAAAATTCTAGGAATTCGTTGATAGTTAGAATAGATTCGTAGACCAGGTCGACTGACCCGTTTTAAATGGAAAGTATTTTTATAAGGCGTTTTCTTATTTCGTCTATGTCGCAGAGTTAAAACCAAAAAGTAGTTGTTTCTTTCTTGATGTTTTCTCGCATTTTCGATAAAGCCTTCTCGTAAAAGTATTTTAACAATGTTTTCGGTGATTCCAGTAGATACTATTCGAACCGTTCCTTTTCTATTCATGTCTGCATTTCGTATAGAGGTTATTATATCAGCAATAGTGTCCCTACTCATGATGAACTAAAAAAAGTGGTTCCCAAAAAATTTGATATAATCAACATGCCTTTTTATTAGTTTAGTATTAAATTTTTAATTACAAAAAACTTCAAAATGAAAGATATATACGTGATACACAATCTCCTATTTCAGTCAAATACCCTACTTCTCATCTTATAATACCTCAGGAGCTAATGAAACTATTTTAGTAAAGTTTTGTCTCAATTCCCGGGCAATTGCACCAAAAATTCGAGTTCCTTTTGGATTTCCTTCTTGATCAATGATAACTGCGGCATTGTCGTCATATCGTATTATCATACCGTTGGTGCGTTTGAGTTCTTTACAGGTACGTACAATTACAGCTCTGATCACTTCTGATCGTTCTAAGGGCGTGTTGGGTATTGCTTCTTTAATCACAGCAACAATAATGTCACCAATACGAGCATATCGGCGGTTGCTAGCTCCTATGATTCGAATACACATCAATTCTCGAGCCCCGCTGTTGTCTGCTACATTCAAATGGGTCTGAGGTTGAATCATATTTTGTTTTTATCTGTTCTTTCAATGTAAAAATAAAAGAAAAAGAAATATTGTTTGTCCAAAAAAAAGCTTCTATTTGTTTTTATCCAAAAGATCCATTTTCCACATTCTTATCCTGAAATAATAAATTGCGTTCGTATAGGCATTTTCGATGCTGCTATTGTGATAGCCCGCCGGGCTATGTTTTCGGCTACTCCGCTTATTTCATAAAGTATTCGACCTGGTTTGACAACAGCTACCCAATATTCGGGCGATCCTTTACCGGAACCCATACGGGTTTCCGCGGGTCTTACTGTAACAGGTTTGTCGGGAAATATACGTACCCATATTTTTCCGCCGCGACGTGCATTTCGTGTCATTGCTCGTCGCCCTGCTTCTATTTGTCTAGACGTGATCCAAGCGGGTTCAAGTGCCTCAAGAGCATATCTTCCGAAACAAATACGATTTCCCCGACAAGATATTCCCTTCATTCTTCCTCTATGTTGTTTACGAAATTTCGTTCTTTTTGGGTTATAGTTGATGGTTTTTTTGGAATTCCATCTCTACTACAGAACCGGACGTGAGAGTTTCGTCTCATCCAGCTCCTCGCGAATGAAAAATTTTTATGTAAAATGAATTTTTATATAATTAATATATACATGTAATAATACACTGAATAAATACGCAAAATAAATTCTTTTGGATTCACTTAGTTTACTAGATATTTTTTTTTTGGTATATAAATAAATATTAAATTGAAATCTCTATTTTATTCCTTTTTTTTTGTTTTTTTCTATAATATTTCATTCTTTTTCATTTTCGTTTTATAAAATTTTTTGTATTAAATTCAATTGCTCAAATATGAGGCATTGAATGAAAATAAAAAAGAAAATAAGGAATTTTCGCGGGCGAATATTTACTCTTTCAATATCTATTTTACCTGTCGAGTTAGTTTATCATTTTTTCTAATATAGGAATAGGTTTTTTTTTGGTTCGTTCCGCCATCCTTACCAATGAATCCTAATGATTCATTTTGAATTGAATCTTACAGATTCATGGATTCCGTCGTTCCCATCGTTTCTTGATTAATGCTTAGGTCTGAATTTTACAATGGAGCTTGTAATGAAATTTGTTCTTGAGACAACCCTCTTAGTCGTTATTGTTTCGAAGCTCTTTTGTTTTTCTATCAACAGATTTATACCATATAATTTTGCGCCAATCTGTATTGATGCTTTATTACATTTTTTTTTTCATTTTTGAGATGTTTCAAAGACCTTACATATTGGAATCATATATCTTTTACTATTCGATTTTTTTTCTTTCTCTCATCTTTCCTTTTATCTGTATCCTTTTTTCTTTTTTGTCTTTTAATTTTGTTTGACAATAAATCAAAAAATCGAATGAATTGTTTATGCCAAAAAAACGCAGTTCATACAATGATAGGACTATAATAACATATGTTGACTGCTTCCTTTGATCCAGATAATGTGATGCGATGAGTTGGTTATTAGTTCATAGTTATGAGTTTCAATTTTGTATGATGTATTCTTTTGTTTATTTCGTTTTAATTTTAACAAAAACCAACGAGTCACACACTAAGCATAGCAATTTTTTCAAAAGGTCAATCGAATTGAATTTTTATTCAACCTTATGGGATTAAAAATGAGAATTTGTTCGATGGAAAAAAAGCAAAAAGGTTGTTATTTTATGTTCCATCATTAAATCGATACCAAAAGACAAATTACGTAAAGGCTTATTATTCCTCGTCCATAAATATCCAAATTTTGATTCCCAATACTCCATAAATAGTTCGAACGGTATAAGCACAATAATCGATTTTCGCACGAATAGTTTGTAGGGGAACCCTACCCTCTCTTAGCCATTCGATACGTGCAATCTCTTTTCCATCGATACGGCCTGCAATTTGGATTTGAATTCCTTTTGTATCAGCTTGTTCGGTTAATTCGATAGCTTTTTTCATTGCTTTTCGAAATGAT